GCTTTTTACTGAAAACCGGCCAAATATCGCTACTTATACTAATACCAAATATACTGATAATCCTGATCAAGTGGCGGAGGTGACTTTGCTACGTTATGTGCAAAAATCGGATTTTCGTCGAGATATAATCAAGGGTTCTATGCGCGCACAAAGACGTAAAACCGTTATTTGGGATCTGGTTCAAGCAAATGCCCATTCCCCCCTTTTTTTGGACAGAATAGACAAAGCATTTTATTTTTCTTTTAATATTTCCGCACCTATAAAAGTAATTTTTCGAAATTGGATGTGGAAAAAGAAAAATAAAGACCAAAAATTTTCTGATTATACAAACGAAAAGACAAAAAGAGAAAAAGAGAAAACCAACGAAAAAATATCTAGCGAAAGAATAGAAATCTGGGAAAACATGTTATTTGGTCAAGCACTAAGAAGTTATTTGTTAGTAACCCAATCGATTCTTAGAAAATATATTATATTACCTTCATTGATAATAGCTAAAAATATTGTCCGCATGTTATTATTCCAAGTCCCCGAGTGGTCCGAGGATTTAAAGGATTGGAATCGGGAAATGCATGTTAAATGCACCTATACTGGTGTTCAATTATCCGAAACAGAATTTCCGAAAAACTGGTTAACAGACGGTATGCAGATAAAGATCCTATTCCCTTTTCGCCTGAAACCCTGGCACAGATCTAAGATACAATCCTCCCATAAAGATCCAATAAACAAAAAAAGTAGACAAGAAAATGATTTTTGTTTTTTAACAATTTGGGGACTGGAAACCGAACGGCCTTTTGGTTCTCCCCGAAAACAACGTTCGTTTTTTAAACCCATTTTTAAAGAACTCAAAAAAAAAATTAGAAAATTAAAAATGAATTCTTTTAGAGTTTTAAGAGTTTTAAAAGAACGAACAAAATTGCTTCGAAAGGTCGCAAAAGAAACCACAAAGTGGGTCATCAAAAGGATTCCTTTTCTAAAAGGAAGAATAAAAGAACTTTCAAAAATCAACTTATTTAGATTGAGAGAAATAGATAAATTGGGCGAAACTAAAAAAAATTCAATAATCAGTAATCAGATGATTCATGAATCGTCTATTGAAATTCCATCTATGGATTGGACAAATTTCTCACTGATAGAAAAAAAACTGAAAGATCTAACTAATAGAACAAAGAGAATCAGAAATCAGATAGATAAAATTACAAAAGAAAACAAAAAAGGATCGCTAACTCAAGAAATAAATATTAGTTCGAACAAAACAAGTTATTATGCTAAAATATTAGAATCATCAAAAAAAATTTGGCATATATTAAAAAAAAGAAATACTCAATTAATCCGTAAATCCTCTTTTTTTAGAAAATTTTTCATTGAAAAGATATACATAAATATTTTTCTATCTATCCTTACTATTCCAAGAATCAATGGAAAACCTTTTATTGAATCAAGGATAAAAAAAATTAAAATTATTGATAAAAACGTCTACAATAATGAAGCAAATCCGGAAATAATTAATAAAACAAATCAAAATCGAATTCACTTTATTTCAACTATAAAAAAATTACTTTCTAAGATTAAGAATAAAAATTCAAAGATTTCTTGTGATTTATCGTCTTTCTCACAATCACAAGCATATGTATTTTACAAATTATTTCAAGCCCAAGTTATTAACTTTTATAATTTAAGATCCGTTCTTCAATATCACGGAACATCTCTATTTCTTAAGAATGAAATAAAAGATTTTTTTGAAAAACAAAGAATATTGAATTATGAATTAAGACATAAACCCTTTTTGAATTTTGGAATAAATCAATGGAAAAACTGGTTAAGCACTCATTATCAATATCAATATGATTTATCTCCGATTAGATGGACTAGATTAGTACCACAAGAATGGCGAAATAGAATCAACCAACACTGTATGGCTCAAAATACGGATTTAACTAAAAAGGATTCATATGAAAAAAAAAGATTAACTCATTGCGAAAAAGAAAATTTTTTTGAAACAGACCTATTACGGAATCAAAATTATAATTTTAAAAAATACTGTAGATATGATCTTTTATCATATAAATCGATTAATTATGAAAATAAGAAAGACTCGTATATTGATAGATCACTAGTCCAAGTAAATAATAAAGAAGAATTTTTTTATATATACAAGAAAGGCAAATTATTTGCTATGCTGGGAGGTATCCCTATCAATAATTTTCTAGGAAAAGATGATATTATGGATATGGAAAAAAATAAAAATTCGGATAGAAAATATTTTGATTGGAGAAGTCTCCATTTTTGTCTTAGAAATCAGGTTGATATTGAATCCTGGGTTGGTTGGATGAGAATGAATGAAGAAATCCGAAGTCGTCCTATATCAAACAAGGAGCTTTGGTTCTTCCCAGAATTGGTGCTACTTTGGAATGCATATAAAATGAAACCCTGGATTATACCAATCAAATTACTTCTTTTGAATTTTAATGGAAATGAAAATGGTAAGAAAAATATAACTGCAAAGAAAAAGGGGGATCTTTTTATATCATCCAATCAAAAAAAATATCTTGACTTTGTCAAACAAAGTCAAGAAGAAAAAGATGTTGAAGAAAATTATACGGGATCGACCATGAAAAAACGTAGAAAGAACAAGCAATACAAGCGAAACAGAGAGCTTGATTTCATCAACACAGAAGCAGAGCTTGATTTCTTCTTAAAAAAAAATTTGTGTTTTCAGTTGAGATGGGATGATTCTTTAAATCAAAAAATAATCAATAATATGAACATATATTCTCTCCTGATTCGACTGAGAAATCCGAGAGAAATTGCTATATCCTATATTCAAAGGGGAGAAATTCGTCTGGATATTTTGACACTTCAGAAAGATTTAACTCTTAGAGAATTGATAGAAAAGGGAATGTTGATTATCGAACCCCTTAGTCTATCTGTAAAAAATGATGGACAATTTTTTATATATCAAACCGTCGGTATTTCAGTGGGTCATAAGAATAAGCGCAAAATTACTAAAAGATACCGAGAAAAAGGATATGTTGATAAGAAAAATTTTGATGAATCCCTTGCAAGACAGCAAAAAATGAATGGAAGTAGAAAGAAAAATCATTATGATTTGCTTGTTCCTGAAAATCTTTTAGTCCCTAAACGGCGTAGAGAATTGAGAACTCAAATTTCTTTCAATTCTCAAATTTCTTTCAATTCAAAGAATCAAAATGATATGCATAGAAATCCAGTATTTTTTAATAACGTAAAAAATCGCGATCACGCTTTGGATAAAAGCAAAGATCTTGCTAGAGAGAAAAATAACCTAATTAAATTAAAGTTCTTTATTTGGCCCAATTATCGATTAGAAGATTTAATTTGTATGAATCGCTATTGGTTTAATACCAATAATGGCAGTCGGTTCAGTATGGTAAGGATACATATGTATCCACGATTGAAAATTCGTTAATAGTACGTTTTTCCTATCTATCATGTCCCATGTTTGGGATATGAAAATAAGGAAATGTACACATGTCTTGTCGTACATTCCAGTCTGATACATGATACTACTTTGAATGATATATTAATTAGATCCATAAATGAATCAAGAAAATCTTTTTTTTTTATTTTGAGGTCTAAATTTTTTTCTTTTGACCATCCCTTTGGATGGATCTCTAATCAAATTTTCAATTTGATTTATTATTGATTTTCTAGGAAGTTCATAACGAACTTAAGATTACTGTGTATATCAAATTCAAGTAACTAGAATTATTATTACTGATCAGTAAAATTCATATTAAAAAAACAGAGGGGGGGATTTCGTTTTATGGTAAAAAATTCATTCATCTCCGTTATTTTTCAAGAAAAAAAAGAAGAAAACTGCGGATCGGTTGAATTTCAAGTATTCCGTTTCACCAATAAGATACAAAGACTTACTTCACATTTAGAATTGCACAGAAAAGACTATTTATCTCAAAGGGGTCTACGGAAAATTCTGGAAAAACGCCAGCGTCTCCTAGCTTATTTGTCAAAGAAAAATAGAGTACGTTATAAAGAATTAATTAGTCAGTTGAATATTCGGGAGTCAAAAAATCGTTAATTTGAAAAACAATTTTGAATTATTGAATTATTTGATTTATTCGATTTTGAGTCTTGATGAACTTCTTGTCACTTTCAACAATTCATGTAAAAATGAAGAGAGGAAAAACCTATGAGTATACCGGCTACGGGAAAAGACTTTATGATAGTCAATATGGGACCTCACCACCCATCAATGCACGGTGTTCTTCGTCTCATCGTTACTCTAGATGGTGAGGATGTTATTGACTGTGAACCAATATTGGGTTATTTACACAGAGGGATGGAAAAAATTGCGGAAAACCGAACAATTATACAATATCTGCCTTATGTAACCCGTTGGGATTATTTAGCTACTATGTTCACAGAAGCAATAACTGTAAATGGACCAGAACAGTTGGGAAATATTCAAGTACCTAAAAGGGCTAGCTATATCAGAGTAATTATGTTGGAGTTGAGTCGTATAGCTTCTCATCTGTTGTGGCTTGGCCCTTTTATGGCAGATATTGGTGCACAGACTCCTTTCTTCTATATTTTCAGAGAAAGAGAATTGGTATATGATCTATTCGAAGCTGCCACCGGTATGAGAATGATGCATAATTATTTTCGTATCGGAGGAATAGCGGCTGATTTACCCCATGGCTGGATAGATAAATGTTTGGATTTCTGCGATTATTTTTTAACCGGAGTTGTTGAATATCAAAAACTTATTACACGAAACCCTATTTTTTTAGAAAGAGTTGAAGGAGTGGGGATTGTTAATGGAGAAGAAGCAATAAATTGGGGGTTATCAGGACCAATGCTACGAGCGTCTGGAATAGAATGGGATCTTCGTAAAGTTGATCATTATGAGTGTTATGACGAATTTGATTGGGAAGTCCAATGGCAAAAAGAAGGAGATTCATTAGCTCGGTATTTAGTCCGAATCGGTGAAATGACGGAATCCA